TAACTGAAATGAAAGAATTAGTAGATCTGTTCCACCCAAAATGGGAATGGGCTAAGGTTATGAACTTATAATCTATAATCTGATGAGCGAATCGATTCCATGATTATAAGTTCATTCCATTTAGGATTAATTAGGAAGGAATAGGGGTATGTTTTTTACATATCTATCATTATTTGTGACCTTATATCAACCCTGATCACTCCTTTTTTTTAGCTTCGATTGAATCGAGAAATAGGTTTGATTGTCCCTTTTTTTTGATCGAATAAGACATAGAATAATCACAATTTCATACTAAAGAAACATAAGAAAACTTAGAATATGCTTAGAATATGCTTAGAAAGGAGATCCGAAGCAAACTGATAAGAACAAATCTAATGGTCAAATTGACCAAATGGAATCGAATTATATTATATATAAATAAATCTAATCTAGGGAGGATTGATTATGACTTCTAACTTTTGTGTACGAGATTTTGTAGTAGGTTTCTGCCTTCAAATACTGAATTCAACCGTTGTGATCGGACTCTATTATGGATTTCTGACTACAGCCTCCATAGGACCGTCTTATCTGTTCCTTATTCGAGCCCGGGTTATGGAAAAAGGGTCCGAGACTGAAATAGCAGCAACAACCGGGTTTATTACGGGACGCCTCATGATGTTCATATCGATCTATTATGGCCCTTTGCATTTGGCATTGAATAGACCTCATACACTAACATTCTTAACTCTACCGTATCTTTTCTTCAATTATGTACACAAAAATGACAAACACTACTATTCGGGGGGATGGGAATGGGAATCCAACCTGGATTCTGGATACAAGAATCCAAATTCAATACGTACTTTTAGGACTTGCAAAGTATTCTTTAACAATCTTTTTTTTCAGCTATTAAACCCCCTTCTTTTGCCAAGTTCAATCCTAATAAGATTAATGCACATTTATCTGTTTCGATCCAACAATAAATTGTTATTCTTAACAAGTAGTTTTGTTGGGTGGTTAATTGGTCACATCTTTTTAATGAAATGTATTGGATTGGTATTAGTCTGGTTAAAGAAAAAAAATTCGATCAAATCTAAGATAACTATGAGATTTGATAAATACATTCTTCTACAATTGCGAAATTATATGGGGCAAATATTTGTAGTTTTGGCCTTTGCTATCTTTGTACACTATTTAGGCAGAGTACCGCTTCCGTATTTTTTTTTTGGTGAGGAAATGATAGACTACGACGAGAGGGACCTGGACGAAATCCAAGCTGCAATAGATGCGGAAACGAAAGAAACTAACGAAGAAGATATTACTATTTATCTTTCTGAGAATGAGAAGACTTCCAACAACATGAATATTCAGAAAAAGAAAAAAATCGTCCCGTTCGAAAGATCTCTTGTAACTACTCTTTTCGATTATCAAAGATGGACTAGGCCTTTGCGATATATAGAAAATGATCACTTTGACAGGGTTGTAAGAGATGAAAATTCACAATTTTTTTTTCAAACATGTGAAAGTGATGGAAAAAAACGAATATCTTTCACGTATCCACCTCATTTATCCAGTTTTCAGAAAATCATGGAAAAAAAAATGGATCTCTTCAAAAGAGATAAAACCTCCTATAATGATAATGAATTGTATAATTCTTGGAGCTCCATTAATAAAGAAAAAAAAAATCAACTAAGCAATGAATTATTTCAAAGGGCCAAAATTCTAGATAAGAAAGGTAAGAAATTTAATCCTGTGAATGTATTTGAAAATCGAATTCGATTATCTGATGATCGGAGGAAAAAAAAATGCTTACCTAAAATATATGATCCTTTCTTGAGTGGACGCGCTCGTGGAGAAATGCAAAAAAGAGTTCCACCCTTTATTAGAAATAAAACTGACACAACAAAATCCATTTTGATAAATAAAATTCATGGTCTCCTTCTTTGTATTGATGCAGAATTGGAACAGAAAATAGATAAATTTGATAGAAAATTATTATTCACTGAAATGGGTTTTTTTTTTAACTTAATCAGTAAATTTTCGGAAAAATCAGTATCAAGTTTGAATTTTGACGAACTTGATTTATTTCCAGAAGATGAACAAGTCAAAATCTATTCTGAAGAAAAAAAAAGAAAAAGAAACTTCTTATTCGACGCAATTCGGACTAATCCTAAAAATAATACATTTTTTAATAGAAAACTATGTAGTGAAATAAACGAAATAAGTAAAGAAGTTCCTCGATGGTCATACCAATTAATCGACGACTTAGAGATGTTGCTGGACCTGACCCCAAGGGATCCTCATATTCGTTGCGAATATGCTGAACGTGTAGTTATCATGAATACTCAAACAGAGGCACTCGGTATGGGTATCGCTGGTAATAACAATAAGGATGAGCGAATTGACCCAGCCGACGAACTTGTTCTACCTGCTTTTACACGCGACCCAGATTTTAACAGAGAACTTATCACAGGATCTGTGCGCGCTCAAAGACGTAAAATAGCAATTTTGAAACTCTGGCAAGGATATGGACAGATCCATTCCCCCCTTTTTTTAGAGATAATAGACAAGTACCCGTTCTTGTTTGGTGAGATTTTCAATCATATCTCCCAATATTGGAAAGAATCTTTCAGGAAACCCGGTACTGATAATTCAGAATTTTTGCGGTATATGAAAGCGCAAAAAGAGAAAGAGAAAGAGGAAGCCAAAGACGAGGCTGAAGAGAGACGTAGACGAGTCGAAGAAGACTGGGAGAGCATTCTATATGGTCTAATAATAAGAAGTTTTGTAATACTATTCCAATCCATGTTTAGAAAATATATTCTATTACCTGCATTGATAATCACTAAAAATATAATTCGTATGTTATTATTTCAAAATCCCGAATGGTCAGAAGATTTTCGGTATTGGAGAATGGAAATCCATCTTAAATGCAACTATCCTGGCATGCCAACACCTAATAACACATTGCCATTAGACTGGATCACGTACGGTATTCAGATAAGGATCTTATTCCCTTTTGTTCTCAAACCTTGGCACAACAAACCTAAGGTACGATCTACTGAAAAAAAAAAAAGATCCACTGAAAAAAGATCCACTGAAAAAAGATCCAAAAACTTATGGTTTTTAACAGCTTATGGAACAATGGTCGAATCGCTCTTTGAGGATCATGTACCAAACCCATTTTCATTTTTGGGTCCCATTTTTAAAAAAATAACAAAACAATTGAAAAAAGATTTGAAAAATCGTTTTCGAAAATTTTATAATGAAAGAGAAAAAGAAAGAAAAAAAGAGGATCGAATCCTGTTAGAAGAATTAAAAGAAATAGAAAACAAAAATGGGAGGTTAAAAAAAGAAGAATTGAGTGAAATCCAAAAAAATTTACCAATCAGTAAGAGTAATCCAATGATTGAGGAATCGACAGAAAAAAGGATAAAAGATCTTAATGTTAAAACAAAGACAATCTTAAAAGAAATAGAAAAAATCTTAAAAGAAATAGAAAAAATGACAGAAGAAAAAAAAGATGGGGTTATAACTGATGCTAAAAGATTAGAATTACTAAAAAATAGTTTGAAAATAGTACAAAGAAGAAACGTTCGATTAATCCGTAAATCCTATTGTTTTTTAAAAATTTTCATGGAAAGGCTATACATACATATCCTTACTACTAACTATGTGGAAGATTTCCTTACTTCGAGCATTGTACAACGTTATCTTAATTTTATTAAATTAACTCGTTATTTATTTGAATTAACAAAGAAAATTGTAAATAAATCCATTTACAATAAAAAAAAAAATGAACAAAGTGTTGATAAAACAAAGCAAAGTATAATTCCATTTATGTCGATTATAGACAAACCTTGGAATATTACGGATATGAATTCACAGAATTCTTGTGATGTATCTTCTTTGTCACAAGCCTATGTATTGTTTAAATTATCACAACTCCAAGGTAGTAATGGATATAAATATAAGTTAAGATCTATTTTTGAATCGCTAAGACATAAGAACCGTCCCGATTCTATAATGAATCAATGGACAAATTGGTTAAAGGTTCATTATCAATATGCTTTACCTCAGAGCGCATGGTCGAGATTAGTACCACAAAAGTGGAGGAATAGAATCCATGAACATCGCGTGGCTCAAAATAACGATTTACTTGAATATGATTCATCTAAAAAAACTCTATTCATTTTTTCCAAAAAACAAAACGTAGAGTTATTAAAAAAAAAAAAAAAAATAAAAAAACAATATGGATATGATCTTTTCTCCTATCAATATTTAAATTATGCAGATAAGAAAAAATCCTATATTTATGGAGATAAATCACCTTCTTATAACATACCTAAAAATATCAAAGAATTATTCGATATAATGGGCGATAGCTTTATCCAAAATTATATAGGAGAAGATGGTATTCTAGATGAAAAAAATAAGCCTAGAAAGTATTTTCATTGGATGGGAATGACTGGAAAAAGAAGGACGGGAAGGAGAAGGAATGGAAAAAGAAGGACGGGAAGAAGAAGGAATGGAAAAAGAAGGATGGGAATGAATCGAAAAAGAAAAAAGAATTCCATAACGAATGAGAAATTATTGACTCCGACATTTGGTTTTTTTTCAAAAATAAGTGCATATAAGAAGAATCCTTGGATCTTACCAATAAAATTCTTTTTCGCGAGTCAACAATATAAAGAATTATATAACTCAGAGTATAAGTATAATTGGCGCAATGTTTATTATCTAAAGAGATACAGGACGAATCTAATTGGAGAACGGAATTTCTTACTAGATAAATATTTGGTTTCTCATATGGACTGTAAGGACTACCTCGAGGGCGAGGTAGCTGCAAATATGAACGTAATCGCTGTCATGAATCAAATAAAACAACTAAACCAATTTCTGATTTCGTCTATAAAAAAGGCCGAACTAGATCTAGAAAGTTTGGAGCGTGCAGTGAGTGAGGACACTTCTTATGCAGAATGTAGGGACACAAAGGAAATGAAGGAGAACCTAATATTTTCTATAGAACCTAGTCGTATTTCTATAAAAAAAAACTACGAACAATTATTTATATATCAAACCATAAGCATATCATTGAAGCACAAACGCAAAATTTCGAAAAGAAACAAAGATAAAAATCATTATGATTTACTTATTCCTGAAAATCTTTTGTCGACTAGACGCCGTAGAGAATTGCGAATTCTAATTTGTTTGAACCCTAGGAATCGCAAGACTATGGATAGAAACACAATAAATGAGAAAGAAATAAAAAATTCTTCTGAAGTTTTGACTAAAAATAAAGATCTTGATAGCGATACAAAAAAACTAATGAATTTAAAATTCTTTCTTTGGCCAAATTATCGATTCGAAGATTTAGCTTGTATGAATCGCTATTGGTTTGATACACATAATGGAAGCCGTTTCAGTATATTAAGAATACGTATGTATCCTCGATTGAAAATCTAGATTTTTGTTCTATTTATCATTATCATAATATTTCTCGTAACATATCTATCTGATATCTGATATGTGAACATTTATATATATATATTTATAGATAAATAAAATAAACGCCCACACGCATTATTGGATTGATACGAATTCAATGATGTCTCCATTAGATAGAAACAAATCCATAGAAAAATGAATAAAATCTATTGTCTTATTTTGATTTTTAAAATACAAGACAATAGATTTTATTATTTTATGAATCCATAAATATAGTAAGTATTTATTATCTATTTGAATTACATTCCTTAATAATGAATTTGAAAAAAAAAAGAAATTCAGAATTGTTAAATAAAGTAAGAGAAAATTTCATATAAAAAATTCAAAATAAGTGTCATTACTATTACTGATCAATAAAAATATCTACCAAAAAGGAGGGGGGGAAAGCTTTCATTTTATGATAAAAAATTCATTTATACCTGTTATTTCAAAAAAAAAAAAAGAAGAAGAAGAAAACCCGGGATCGGTTGAATTTCAAGTATTCAACTTCACTAATAAGATACGAAGACTTACTTCACATTTTGAATTACACCCAAAAGACTATTTATCTCAAAGAGGTTTACGTATAATTCTGGGAAAACGGCAACGACTATTGTCGTATTTGTCAAAGAAAAACAAAATACGTTATAAAAATTTAATAAATCGGTTGGGTATTCGGGATTCACAAATTAGCTAATTTCAAGAATCATTTTTAATTATTCGATTTAATAGATACTGAATTTTGATTCACTTTTTTTTGAACGATTCATGGAAGAATGAATCGAGGAAAAACCTATGAATGTCCCAGCTACAAGAAAAGACCTCATGATAGTAAATATGGGGCCTCAACACCCATCGATGCATGGTGTTCTGCGACTTATTGTTACTCTGGATGGTGAAGATGTTATTGATTGTGAACCAATATTGGGTTATTTACACAGAGGTATGGAAAAAATAGCGGAAAACCGAACAATTATACAATATCTGCCTTATGTAACACGTTGGGATTATTTAGCTACTATGTTCACAGAAGCAATAACTGTAAACGGACCGGAACAATTGGGAAATATTCAAGTACCTAAAAGAGCCAGCTATATACGAGTAATTATGTTGGAGTTAAGTCGTATAGCTTCTCATCTACTATGGCTGGGACCTTTTATGGCAGATATTGGTGCACAAACCCCTTTTTTCTATATTTTTAGAGAAAGAGAATTAATATATGATTTATTCGAAGCTGCAACAGGTATGAGAATGATGCATAATTTTTTTCGTATTGGGGGAGTAGCGGCTGATCTACCTTATGGTTGGATAGATAAATGTTTTGATTTCTGCAATTATTTTTTAACAAGGGTTATTGAATATCAAAAACTTATTACGCGAAATCCCATTTTTTTAGAACGGGTTGAAGGAGTGGGTGTTGTTGGTAGAGAGGAAGTTATAAATTGGGGGTTATCAGGACCGATGCTTCGGGCTTCCGGAATACAATGGGATCTACGTGAAGTTGATAATTATGAGTGTTACGAGGAATTTGATTGGGAAGTTCAATGGCAAAAAGAAGGAGATTCATTAGCTCGTTATTTAGTTCGAATTGGTGAAATGGTGGAATCCATAAAAATAATTCAACAGGCTTTGGAAGGAATTCCAGGGGGGCCTTATGAAAATTTCGAAATTCGCTGCTTTGATAGAGAAAAGGAGCCAGAATGGAATGATTTTGAATATCGATTCATTGGTAAAAAATCGTCTCCTACTTTTGAATTGCCGAAACAAGAACTTTATGTGAGAATTGAGGCCCCCAAGGGAGAATTAGGAATTTTTCTAATAGGAGATCAGAATGGTTTTCCTTGGAGATGGAAAATTCGTCCACCTGGTTTTATCAATTTGCAAATTCTTCCTCAATTAGTTAAAAGAATGAAATTGGCTGATATTATGACAATACTAGGTAGCATAGATATCATTATGGGAGAAGTTGATCGTTGAAATGATAATTGATACAACGGAAGTCCAAGATATAAACTCCTTTTCCGGATTGGAATCTTTCAAAGAGGTCTATGGAATTCTATGGATACTTGTACCAATTTTGATTCTTGTCTTGGGAATTACAATAAGTGTACTAGCAATTGTATGGTTAGAAAGAGAAATATCTGCAGGGGTACAACAGCGTATTGGACCTGAATATGCTGGTCCTTTTGGAATTCTTCAAGCTCTAGCAGACGGAACAAAACTACTATTCAAAGAGAATCTTATTCCATCTAGGGGAGATATTCATTTATTCAGTATCGGACCATCCATATCAGTCATATCCATTCTAATAAGTTATTCAGTAATTCCGTTTGGCTATAACTTTGTTTTATCTGATTTCAATATAGGTGTTTTTTTATGGATTGCTATTTCGAGTATTGCTCCCATTGGACTTCTTATGTCAGGATATGGCTCAAATAATAAATATTCCTTTTTGGGTGGTCTACGAGCTGCTGCTCAATCGATTAGTTATGAAATACCATTAACTCTATGTGTCTTATCAATATCTCTACGTGCGATTCGTTGAAACCGAAAAAGCTATTCGATGCTATTGCTATGCTCCTCTCTTTATAGTACTCTATTTCTATATCGTACTATATAGCGAATAAATTGAATAGAAACCTTCATTCTCTTTATTTTCTTTTTCACAATTCTGATTGAAGAACTAAATTAGATAGTTATATGAGTGAAATAAAACAGCTTCTATTGAATCTAATTTCAGAATACTATATTCCTTCTAGTTAATAGATAGTATGATGATTTTATAAGGGCAGTAAAAATATTGAGTCTCATTTTCTATGTATAAGAATGAAATAAAATTATAAACAGAAGAGGACATTTAACCCAAGATTGGATAATTTGTCATCCTGTTTTGAAGCGGTCTCAAAAGACCAACCTTATTGAGTTTTAGTTACCATTTTTATGAATTATCATAGATATATAAAAATAAATAAGGGGGGTTAATAAAAAAGACTGGATGGTTAGAAACACCAAGATACACAAAGGATTAGTAACACAGATTTTGTAAATACAATTTACGCAGAATATAAAAAGAATACTAATTGGGGGCTTTAAGTTGGTAGAAAAAAGAAAGCAGTACTCCCCACAACTCCGATCCAGAGTATGCTTCCATCCACTCACTAAATAAATTACTATCAGGAACGAAAAAATCCTTTCCAATTTTTGGAGGTCCCTTTTTCATAGCACAAAAAAGAAGAATAGGAACGAAAAAAAAAATAAGAAATCAAAAACGAAAAATAGATTTCTCTTTCGTTTTTGATTTCTTATATCCATATTCATGGAGATAAAATTGACATCATAATTAAGAAACGAATGTGTAATTATTTTTCGTCATTCAAAATCATGAGGGTTATTGAGAATTATAAAAGAGTATTTTATTGAAGAATTCAGTTATTACTCAACAAATTTGTATTTTTTAGGGATGAGATCAATTCAGAAGTGCTTTAATTGGATGGATCTTTTATTAAAATAGATTTCTCTTTCTTATTTCGTTATTTCTAGAACAGACAGAATTGAATTGGTCTAATTCAGAACCGTTCGATAGATTTTCATCTTCTATATCTTAGGGATATATCAAGAGATCAATTTAGGGATATATCAAGAGATAAATAATCGACCCGGTCCTTAGATTTACTTAAGGCTTTCCAGGAGCCGTATGAGGTGAAAATCTCATGTACGGTTCTGTAATAGAGATGGGAACAGTAATGTTATCACCGACTAGGATTATCTAACAGTTTAAGTACAGTTGATATAGTTGATGCGCAATCAAAATATGGTTTTTGGGGTTGGAATTTGTGGCGTCAACCTATGGGTTTCATCGTTTTTCTAATTTCTTCGCTAGCCGAATGTGAAAGATTACCTTTTGATTTACCAGAAGCAGAAGAAGAATTAGTAGCTGGTTATCAAACAGAATATTCAGGTATTCGATTTGGTTTATTTTACGTTGCTTCCTATTTAAACCTTTTCATTTCTTCATTATTTGTAACAGTTCTTTACTTGGGCGGTTCCAATATTTCTATTCCGTACATATTTGTTTCTGAATTTTTTGAAATAAATAAAACATACGGAGTTTTTGGAACTACAATTGATCTCTTTATTACATTAGCTAAAAGCTATTTTTTCTTATTCGTTTCTATCATAACAAGATGGTCTTTGCCTAGGCTAAGAATGGATCAATTATTAAATCTTGGATGGAAATTTCTTTTACCGATTTCTCTCGGTAATCTATTATTAACAACTTCGTCTCAATTGTTTTCGCTGTAAAAGATGTTCTATATTCATTACTTGTCTCAAATAAGAGAAAGAAATCAAACAAAACTATACTATTCATAGATATTTACAATATGTTCCTTATGGTAACTGGGTTCATGAATTATGGTCAACAAACAGTACGAGCTGCAAGGTACATTGGTCAAAGTTTCATGATTATCTTATCTCACGCAAATCGTTTACCTGTAACTATTCAATATCCTTATGAAAAATTAATCACATCAGAACGTTTCCGCGGTCGAATCCATTTTGAATTTGATAAATGCATTGCTTGTGAAGTATGTGTTCGTGTATGTCCTATAGATTTACCCGTTGTTGATTGGAAAATGGAAACGGATATTCGAAAGAAACGATTGCTAAATTACAGTATTGATTTCGGAATCTGTATTTTTTGTGGTAACTGTATTGAGTATTGTCCAACAAATTGTTTATCAATGACTGAAGAATATGAACTTTCAACTTATGATCGTCATGAATTGAATTATAATCAAATTGCTTTGGGCCGTTTACCAATGTCAATAATTGATGATTATACAATTCGAACAATTCAAATCAAAAAAGACAATTTTTTTTAATTATAAAAAATTCTTAAAAAAATAAAAAAAAATGAATATTCTATATATAATATATATATAAATTATATAAATAGAATAATCGAAATAAAATATTTTCAAAAATTGTATAAAAAATGAATAATATAGTCGATATCATATTAGTAGAAATAATATTCTATAATTATTAGAGAACTATATTCTTAAATAGAATATATAAATATATTATCGAAATTGAAAATATTTTTGAATTTCAATAAGATTTTCAATGGTTATATATGTTCTATCTACCTTTATACTTTAGTTTTAATATCGTTTCAAACTACTCTTTCGTATAAAGAGTGGAATGACATTGATTATAACTATATAAATTGAAACTACTTAGGTTTTTCAATGCAAAGAAAAATTGAAGTATATCCAAATTTTTTCCTGGTCATATCAATAAGGTCATGAAATTTCGATTTCTTTGTCTTTTTTTTTTTTTACATAGAATGGATTTGCCTGAAACGCTGCACGATTTTCTTTTAGTCTTTCTGGGATCGGGTCTTATATTAGGAAGTTTAGGAGTAGTATTACTTACCAACCCCATTTTTTCTGCTTTTTCGTTGGGACTGGTTCTTGTTTGTATATCTTTATTATATATTTTAGCAAACTCGCATTTTGTAGCTGCATCACAGCTACTTATTTACGTGGGAGCCATTAACATTTTAATCATATTTGCTGTGATGTTCATGAATAGTTCCGAATATTACCAAGATTTGAATCTTTGGACCGTAGGGGATGGAATTACTTTGATAGTTTGTACAAGTATTTTTGTTTCATTAATAACTATTATTTCAGATACATCATGGTACGGAATTATTTGGACTACAAGACCAAATCAGATTATTGAGCAAGATTTGATAAGTACTAGTCAACAAATTGGAATTCATTTATCAACAGATTTTTTTCTTCCATTTGAACTAATTTCAATAATTCTTTTAGTTTCTTTGATAGGTGCAATTGTCGTAGCTCGTCAGTAAGAAATCTTTAGAGAACTAGTAATAGAAATCAAGATTCTTTTTTTTTTTTCAATTTTCTCACATTCATTTCTGTCGAATCCTATGTGAAGTGAAAGAGTTTTTATGTAGAAATTCTTTTTTTTATTGTTATTGCCGATATATTCTTTTGTTAATGAATCCAAATTTATAAGGAGTTGGTCAATGATGCTCGAACATGTACTTGTTTTGAGTGCCTATTTATTTTCTATTGGTATCTATGGATTGATCACGAGCCGAAATATGGTTAGAGCCCTTATGTGTCTTGAACTTATACTGAATGCAGTTAATATAAATCTAGTAACTTTTTCTGATTTTTTTGATAATCGCCAATTAAAAGGAAATATTTTTTCAATTTTTGTTATAGCTATTGCAGCCGCTGAAGCGGCTATCGGACTGGCTATTGTTTCCTCAATTGCTCGTAACAGAAAATCAACCCGTATCAATCAATCGAATTTGTTGAATAAATAGCATTAATCCTATCATAATGAATAATAAAGTCGAATTTCAAATAGTGTAATATTAATCAATTCATTTGAGTATTTATTCGACACAACTTATGATCATATCATGTTTGCATTGCCTAAATCATAAGAAATGAAAGTATCCTGGTCCTCTTCTATTCCCTCTTCTAAATTTATCTAGACGCCTTTTTTTATTAACAGTTAACAATATTATCACAAATCATTGATTCATCTGGTATATAAATATACGATTCATTTACGAGTTTACTAGATCGATAATTTTCATTTTTGAACATCCAAAATTACTATAGATAATGGCACATTCAGTAAAGATTTATGATACATGTATAGGATGTACTCAATGTGTCCGAGCCTGTCCGACAGATGTATTAGAAATGATACCTTGGGGTGGATGTAAAGCTAAGCAAATAGCTTCTGCCCCAAGAACAGAGGACTGTGTTGGTTGTAAGAGGTGTGAGTCCGCTTGTCCGACGGATTTCTTAAGTGTTCGAGTTTATTTATGGCATGAAACAACTCGAAGTATGGGTCTAGCTTATTGATTCGTTTCAAAAAACACTACACGAATACGTTTTTTATTTTACTGGCAAAAACTCGTGCTCAAAATAAAAAAAAAAGAAAAAAAAAGATTTTCTATTTTATTTTGAGCACGGGCTTTTCTGGCCCAAGTTTATCTTATTTTTATCACGAATTATTTTCCTTGGTTAACAATAGTTGTTGTTTTCCCAATAGCCGCAGGTTCCTTAATTTTCTTATTTCCTCATAGGGGAAATAAGGTAATTAGGTGGTATAGCATTTGTATATGCTTAATCGATCTCCTTCTAACAACCTATGCATTTTGTTATCATTTCCAATTGGATGATCCACTAATTCAACTGACGGAGAATTATAAATGGATCAATTTTTTTGATTTTTACTGGAGATTAGGAATAGATGGACTCTCTATAGGACCTATTTTACTGACAGGATTGATAACTACTTTAGCCACTTTAGCGGCTCAGCCGGTTACTCGAGAATACCAATTCTTCTATTTCCTGATGTTAGCAATGTATAGCGGTCAAATAGGACCATTTTCTTCTCGAGACATTTTACTTTTTTTCATCATGTGGGAATTGGAATTAATTCCCGTTTATCTACTTTTATCCATGTGGGGGGGAAAGAAACGTTTGTATTCAGCTACAAAGTTTATTTTGTACACTGCAGGAGCTTCTGTTTTTTTATTAATGGGAATTCTGGGTATCGGTTTATATGGCTCTAATGAACCAACATTCAATTTTGAAACATTAATTAATCAATCATATCCCGTGGCACTAGAAATAATATTCTATACGGCATTTCTTATTGCTTTTGCTGTCAAATCGCCGATTATACCCTTACATACATGGTTACCAGATACCCATGGAGAGGCACATTACAGCACTTGTATGCTTTTAGCCGGAATCTTATTAAAAATGGGAGCATATGGGTTGGTTCGAATTAATATGGAATTTTTTTCCCACGCTCATTCCATATTTTGCCCCTGGTTAATGATATTAGGTTCTATTCAAATAATCTATGCCGCTTCAACATCTTTTGGTCAACGGAATCTAAAAAAAAGAATAGCTTATTCTTCCGTATCTCATATGGGTTTTCTAATTATAGCAATAGGTTCTATAAGTGATACTGGTCTCAACGGGGCCATTTTACAAATAATATCTCATGGATTTATTGGCGCTGCCCTTTTTTTCTTGGCAGGAACTAGTTATGATAGACTGCGTCTTCTTTATCTTGACGAAATGGGGGGAATGGCTATCCCAATGCCAAAAATATTCACTATTTTCACTATCTTATCAATGGCTTCTCTTGCATTGCCTGGCATGAGCGGTTTTGTTGCAGAATTGATCGTTTTTTTTGGAATAATTACTAGTCCAAAATATCTTTTCATGATGAAAATACTAATTACTTTTGTAACAGCAATTGGAATGATATTAACTCCTATTTATTTATTATCTATCTTACGGCAGATGTTCTATGGATATAAGTTTTTTAATACACCAAACTCTTCTTTTTTTGATTCTGGGCCCAGAGAATTATTTATTTCGATTTCTATCCTTATACCCATAATAGGTATTGGTATTTATCCAGATTTCATTTTCTCATTTTCGGTTGACAAGGTTGAAGCTATTCTATCTAATTTTTGATGGATTATTTTTGTGAATAAATGAATCAAAAAGATAAAAAAAAATATTTTTCCGTTAGATTCATTTCAAAAATGGAAATTAGAATCGAATATGTTTGTTGTTTGTGAGAACCCCTTGAATCATTCCATTACTTGATTGAAAGGGTTCTCGACGATTTATGGAAAGTATATATTTAGATGCTTTCCATATTTTTCTTTCTCAGGTTCTTTTAGTCAATTAGATGTAAATGAACCATAACTATGTAGTCCTATTCCTAATAGATTGATCCCCAAATAACATATCCAAATTATAAGAAATCCTATCGAGGCCACTATTGAAGAATTTACACCTTCTAATTTTTTATTTTTTCTAGTATGTAAATAAATCGCGAATATGGTCCAAGTAATAAAGGCCCAAGTTTCCTTTGGATCCCAATTCCAATAGGAACCCCATGCCTCGTTAGCCCATACTGCTCCTGAAAGAATACCTACCGTTAAAAAGAGAAAACCCAGACTAATAATACGATAACCCCAACGATCCAATTGTTGAATAAATTGAGACCTGTAATAATTTCTAGAAGAAGAAAAAGAAGTTTTTCGTAAAACATTGTTTCTTTCATTCCTATTCATGTATTTGATTTCAACAAAATCAACTGATTTTTTTAAAGAATCCAAATTCTTTCTTTTACCAAGAATTTGGATGACTTCTTGAAACGTAATGACTAAAATAGCCACTGATAATAATGATCCACATAAAAGAGCTGCATAGCCCAGTATCATCATACTTACGTGCATCATTAGCCAATGGGATTGTAGAGCGGGTACTAATATTACGGATTGATGCATTTTGGTTAAAAGACCCGAAGTCGCAAAGCCTTGGGTAAAAATAACACTTGGTGCAATTATTGTACTTAAAAGGTTTTTCTCCTTTTTAAAAAAAAGAACCATATGAAAAATTGAAAAACCCCATGAAAGAAAGATTAGGGATTCATATAAATCACTAAATGGTAAATGTCCCGAAAAAAACCAACGAGTAATTAACAATCCCGTTACACAGAAAAAAGTTATTATCATGGCTTTTTTGGACAGATCATATAATCCTACAATTTCATTGACTAATAAGGTTATCAAATGAATTGAAATAACAATTGATATCAGGGAAAACGATATATGAGTTAATATATGCTCTAAAGTTGAAAATATCATATATATATAATGAAAAGAAAAATATCTATAATGAAAATAAAAAAGGTATGAATACTCGGAATAGAAATAGGGAATTGAATTCATTATAGGACTTATGATATGATTCTTTTCCAATTTTGAAAATAAAATAGAGGATGCCATGCCGCTACTCGGACTCGAACCGAGATGCTCTAGCACTGCTTCCTAAGAGCAGCGTGTCTACCAATTTCACCATAGCGGCTTACTCGAAATCATAATAACCAATTCTTTAGTCAATCGTCGAGATTGAATAAAGTAAAGTTCGATATTTATTGAGTACATTTCTAAACATTTATTATATAAATTGAGAATAAAAAGTAATTTCATTTTTTCGAATATTGAAAAGATATGAATAGAGAAATATATGATATATGGAATCATTTTATATTTAAGTAAAAGAACGTTTTGATTTCTCTATTCATTTGTATTTTTTTTTTTCAATTTTTACTTTTTGAAATTCAAAAAAAAAGCACTGTTGAAACTAGAACTATCTAGTTCTGACTTCAATCCAGTAATGAAAAAGAGAATTCTTTTTTTGTAGTTGCTTATGACTCATTCAAAAAAATTAGATTATAGATCTATTTTGAATATATTATATATTATTCTATAATATATAATATATTCGAAATAGATGTTTACTATTCTATAATAGTATTAGTATAAAATGACTATTAAACAATACTCTTTGAATCGAGCTAATTCATAGTATTCCAGTCCAACATTTTTATTTCTTACAAAAAAAACTTTTTGAGTTACCTGTAAAAATAGATTCAGCTAATGAAAAGGCTTTCAATGCTGCCGTATATCCTTTTTTTTTCCAAAAATTCTTACGAATTTTTTTTTTTGATATAGAAGTGCGTTTTTTTGGAACTGGCATACAAGTAGTATAGTTTTTTCGTTGCTATAGTTTGATGTGAAAGACATTTGTTCTGTAAATGAAAACGAATTATTCTGCAATTAGCCGTATGTCTTATCTATCTGAATTCACTCTTTCTTTTTTTTTTTCGATCAAAAGGTAAAGTAAAAACATTGAATATTAGAAACCTTTTCCAAATTTGTCATATATAATATATATAGATCTCTTTTTATTGTAATGTAAAATAATCAATTAGTTCAAAAAGGAACTAATGTTTCTGAATAAAAAAAAAGATTCTTTTTGATTATTTTTAGAATTTCTATCAAAATAAACAAATGTTGTTAGTTTTGGTGTACTGATTTATCCTCATCCTCGCTCTATAGATAACAATTTTTATTTTACAATTTTTTTTATTTATTAATAGTCATTTTTCTGAATATTTTCTGAATATAGAGAAATTCAAAAATGACTAACCTAACATAGGAATTAATAGTAATATTCATTAATGAATATATTACTTTAAATAATATATATATTATTTTTTTCACTAGGAATTTTCTTATTGGCCGGTTTTCACTTTGTACTTTCCAATATTGGGACCATTGTGCAAAGATTCAGAACAATTAAGAATATCCAATTCTATTTCTATATCCACTTTTTTATTAACCGAACCTCTTTACAAAAGAGATAAAACAAACGAATAAGAAACAAAATTCATCAAGAATCTAAATATTTTTTATTCTTTTTTTTTTGTATGGAATATACACATCAATCTTCATGGATCATACCTTTCATCCCTCTTCCAGTTCCTATTTTAATAGGGGTAGGACTTCTACTTTTTCCCACGGCAACAAACAATATTCGCCGTATGTGGGCTTTTCCTAGTATTTTATTGTTAACCATAGTTATGATTTTTTCGATCGATTTATCTATTCATCAAATCGAGAATAGTTCTATCTATCAATATGTATGGTCTTGGACTATAAATAATGATCTTTCTTTAGAGTTTGGTTACTTGATCGATTCACTTACTTCTATTATGTCAATATTAATCACTACGGTTGGTATTCTGGTTCTAATTTATAGTGATAGTTACATGTCTCATGATCAAGGCTATTTGAGATTTTTGACTTATATGAGTTTTTTTAATACTTCAATGTTAGGATTAGTTACTAGTTCAAATTTGATACAAGTTTATATTTTTTGGGAATTGGTTGGAATGTGTTCTTATCTATTAATAGGTTTTTGGTTCACACGTCCTATTGCGGCAAATGCTTGTCAAAAAGCGTTTGTAACGAATCGTGTAGGGGACTTTGGTTTATTATTAGGAATTTTAGGTTTTTATTGGATAACCGGTAGTTTGGAATTTAGGGATTTATTTCAAATATTCAATAACTTAATTTATAAGAATGAGGTGAATATTCTTTTTGTTACTTTGTGTGCCCTCTTGTTATTTTGCGGATCAGTTGCAAAATCTGCCCAATTCCCTCTTCATGTATGGTTACCAGATGCTATGGAAGGTCCTACTCCTATTTCTGCTCTTATCCATGCTGCGACTATGGTAGCAGCGGGAATTTTTCTTGTAGCTCGACTTCTTCCTCTTTTCATAGTTATACCCTCCATAATGACTGGAATAGCTTTGATAGGTATAATAACAGTAGTATTAGGAGCTACTTTCGCTATTGCTCAAAAAGATATTAAGAAAAATTTAGCCTATTCTACAATGTCTCAATTGGGTTATATGATGTTAGCTTTAGGTATGGGCTCTTATCGAGCGGCTTTATTTCATTTGATTACTCATGCTTATTCAAAAGCATTGTTGTTTTTAGGATCTGGATCCATTATTCATTCAATGGAAGCTATTGTTGGATATTCTCCAGATAAAAGTCAAAATATGGTTCTTATGGGCGGTTTAACAAAACATGCGCCAATTACAAAAACGGCTTTTTTAATAGGTACACTTTCTCTTTGTGGTATCCCACCTTTTGCTTGTTTTTGGTCCAAGGATGAGATTCTTAATGATAGTTGGTTGTATTCACCAATTTTCGCAATAATAGCTTGTTCCACCGCAGGATTAACAGCATTTTATATGTTTCGAATTTATTTACTTGTTTTTGAAGGATATTTAAACGTTCATTTTCAAAATTTCAATGGAAAGAAAAATAGTTCATTCTATTCAATATCTTTATGGGGCAAAGAAGAAAAAAAAAAATTAAAAAAGAAAATTCATTTATTAGCTTTATTAACAATGAATAATAATGAAAGGACTTCTTTTTTTCGGGAGAGGACATATTCACATCGAAGAAATCGAAATGTCAAAAGCATAAGACGTCTTTTTCTTGATAGTACCCATTTTGGTACTAAAAACATTCCTTTTTTTTATCCTCATGAATCAGACAATACTATGATATTTTCTATGCTTGTATTAGTACTATTTACTTTCTTCGTTGGGTCCATTGGAATTTCTTTCAGCCAAGAAGGAATCGATTTGGATATATTATCTAAATTGTTAATTCCGTCTATAGATCTTTTCCATCAAAATTCAAAGAATTCTGTGGATTGGTATGAATTTTTGATAAATGCAACTTTTTCGGTGAGTATAGCTTTTTTCGGAATATTTATAGCGTCTTTTTTCTATAAACCGATTTTTTCTTCTTTACAAAATTTGAACTTATTTAATTTATTTCAAAAAAGTGTTCCTAAAAAAATGATTGCTGATAAAATAATCAATATTATATATGATTGGTCATATAATCGTGGTTCTATAGATGCTTTTTTTGAAGTATCTTTAATTGCGAGTGTAAGAAAGTTAGCTAAATTCTATTCTTTTTTTGATAAACAGGTAATTGATGGAATTCCAAATGGAGTTGGTATTTTCAGTTTTTTTATAGGAGAGGCTATCAAATATGTGGGAGGGGGGCGAATTTCTTCGTATATTTTCTTTTTTGTATTCATCTTTTTAGTAATTTGTTATTATCTATTTCTTTCTATATTTATATAATCAAATTATGGAATATAATAAAATCTACTAAGAATTATGGTAGAGTTGTTTATGAATGTCTCATCTCAAAAGCTTCGGGTAAATCACGAAAGCTACCGTAGCAGCTGCAACAGGAGTATAAATTATTTTCTCTTTTTTGTTTGATTTGAAGAGATTCAG